GCTAGCGTAGCTTAACATAAAGCATAGCACTGAAGATGCTAAGATGGGTCCTAAAAAACCCCGCGTGCACAAAGGCATGGTCCCGACCTTATTATCAGCTCTAACTCAACTTACACATGCAAGTATCCGCAACCCAGTGAGTATGCCCTCAATCCCCCGCCCGGGGACGAGGAGCGGGCATCAGGCACAAAAGTTAGCCCAAGACGCCTGGCCAAGCCACACCCCCAAGGGAATTCAGCAGTGATAGACATTAAGCCATAAGTGAAAACTTGACTCAGTTAGTGTTAAAAGGGCCGGTAAAACTCGTGCCAGCCACCGCGGTTAGACGAGAGGCCCCAGTTGATATTATAACGGCGTAAAGGGTGGTTAAGGATGAAAGAAAAATAAAGCCAAATGGCCCCTAGGCCGTCATACGCTTCTGGGTGTCCGAAGCCCTAACACGAAAGTAGCTTTAATAAACTAACCTGACCCCACGAAAACTGAGAAACAAACTGGGATTAGATACCCCACTATGCTCAGCCGTAAACTTAGACATCCAGCTACAATTAGATGTCCGCCAGGGTACTACGAGCATTAGCTTAAAACCCAAAGGACCTGACGGTGTCTCAGACCCCCCTAGAGGAGCCTGTTCTAGAACCGATAACCCCCGTTAAACCTCACCACTCCTAGCCGCCCCAGCCTATATACCGCCGTCGTCAGCTTACCCTGTGAAGGACATAAAAGTAAGCAAAATGGGCACAACCCAGAACGTCAGGTCGAGGTGTAGCGCATGAAGTGGAAAGAAATGGGCTACATTTTCTGCTACAGAATATTACGAACATGTACCATGAAATAGTGCTTGAAGGAGGATTTAGTAGTAAAAGGGAAATAGAGTGTCCCTTTGAACCCGGCTCTGAGACGCGTACACACCGCCCGTCACTCTCCCCTGTCGAAACGCATTAAAAATATCTAAAACAAAAGCACTGACAAGGGGAGGCAAGTCGTAACACGGTAAGTGTACCGGAAGGTGCACTTGGACCAAACCCAGGGCGTGGCTGAGTTAGCCAAGCATCTCACTTACACCGAGAAGACATCCATGCAAATTGGGTCGCCCTGAGCCAAACAGCTAGCTCAAATATTTAATAACTAAACAATATAAATAAGACAAAATAAGCCTATTACCAAAACTTAAACCATTCTTTTACCTTAGTATGGGAGACAGAAAAGGCCCCACGAAGCAATAGAAAGAGTACCGCAAGGGAAAGCTGAAAGAGAAATGAAATAACCCATATAAGCATTAAAAAGCAAAGATTCAACCTTGTACCTTTTGCATCATGATTTAGCCAGTACACCCAAGCAAAGAGAACTTTAGTTTGAAACCCCGAAACCAGGTGAGCTACCCCGAGACAGCCTATTATAGGGCCAACCCGTCTCTGTGGCAAAAGAGTGGGAAGAGCTCCGGGTAGAAGTGACAGACCTACCGAACCTGGTGATAGCTGGTTGCCTAAGAAATGGATAGAAGTTCAGCCTCGTACACCCCAAGTCAAGCAAGTACAAACAAGACACAGAGAAATATACGAGAGTTAGTTAAAGGGGGTACAGCCCCTTTAACAAAGGATACAACCTTTTCAGGAGGATAAAGATCACAATACACAAAACATACTGTTCTAGTGGGCCTAGAAGCAGCCACCTAAACAGAAAGCGTTAAAGCTCAGACAGATTAAAAGTTTATTATTCTGATAAAAAATCTTACTCCCCTAAATTCTATTAGGCCCACCCATGCCCCCATGGAAGAGATTATGCTAAAATGAGTAACAAGAAGGCCCGCCCTTCTCCAAGCACAAGTGTAAGCCAAACCGGACCAACCATTGGCAATTAACGAACTCAACCCAAGAGAGTAATGCGGATTACAAAAAAATCAAGAAAAACCCACAACCAATAATCGTTACCCCCACACTGGAGTGCACCCAAAGGAAAGACTAAAAGAAAAGGAAGGAACTCGGCAAACACAAGCCTCGCCTGTTTACCAAAAACATCGCCTCCTGCAACACAACCAAGTATAGGAGGTCCAGCCTGCCCGGTGATTACAAGTTTAACGGCCGCGGTATTTTGACCGTGCAAAGGTAGCGCAATCACTTGTCTTTTAAATAGAGACCTGTATGAATGGCCAAACGAGGGCTTAGCTGTCTCCCCTTTCCAGTCAGTGAAATTGATTTACCCGTGCAGAAGCGGGTATAATAATACAAGACGAGAAGACCCTTTGGAGCTTAAGGTACAAAACTCAACCACGTAAAGCAACTCAATGAAAAGCAAAAACTTTGTGGAATATGAAACCCTACCTTCGGTTGGGGCGACCACGGAGGAAAACAAAGCCTCCAAGTGGAATGGGACAAACCTCCTAAAACCAAGAGAGACATCTCCAAGCCACAGAACATCTGACCAAACATGATCCGGCCACCAAAGCCGATCAACGAACCAAGTTACCCTAGGGATAACAGCGCAATCCTCTCCCAGAGTCCATATCGACGAGAGGGTTTACGACCTCGATGTTGGATCAGGACATCCTAATGGTGCAGCCGCTATTAAGGGTTCGTTTGTTCAACGATTAAAGTCCTACGTGATCTGAGTTCAGACCGGAGCAATCCAGGTCAGTTTCTATCTGTAAAGCTACTTTTCCTAGTACGAAAGGATCGGAAAAAGGGGGCCAATGCCCAAAGTACGCCCCACCCCTAATTTATGAAAACAAATAAATAAAGTAAAGGAAGAGCCAAAACCTGTCTAGATTAGCCAAAATAAGGACATACTGGGATGGCAGAGCATGGTAAATTGCGAAAGGCCTAAGCCCTTTTAACCAGAGGTTCAAGTCCTCTTCCCAGTTATGCTAAACACCTTAATAACCCACCTAATTAACCCCTTAGCCTACATCGTACCAGTACTGCTAGCAGTAGCCTTTCTAACACTCGTTGAGCGAAAAGTGTTAGGATATATACAACTACGGAAAGGACCAAACGTAGTTGGACCCTACGGACTATTACAGCCAATCGCAGACGGTGTAAAGCTATTCATTAAAGAACCAGTACGCCCATCCACATCATCCCCATTCCTATTTTTAGCCACCCCAATACTTGCATTAACCCTGGCCATAACCCTGTGAGCACCAATACCCATGCCTCACCCAGTAACCGACCTCAACTTAGGAATCCTATTTATCCTAGCCCTATCGAGCCTTGCCGTATATTCAATTTTAGGGTCAGGATGAGCATCAAATTCAAAATATGCATTAATCGGGGCCCTACGAGCCGTAGCCCAAACAATTTCATACGAAGTTAGCCTAGGGCTGATTCTATTATCTGTAATTATCTTTTCTGGGGGATACACCCTACAAACGTTCAACATCACCCAAGAAAGCATCTGATTACTAATTCCCGCCTGGCCCTTAGCCGCAATATGATATATCTCAACACTAGCTGAAACAAACCGAGCACCCTTTGACTTAACTGAGGGAGAATCAGAACTGGTATCTGGCTTCAATGTAGAATACGCCGGAGGACCATTCGCACTCTTCTTCCTGGCTGAATATGCCAACATCCTCCTAATAAATACCCTCTCAGCCGTCCTGTTTTTAGGAGCCTCACACACCCCAACCGTTCCCGAACTCACAACAATTAACCTTATAACCAAAGCTGCACTACTATCTATTTTATTCCTGTGGGTACGGGCCTCATATCCCCGATTCCGATATGACCAATTAATGCATCTTGTATGAAAAAACTTCCTCCCCCTCACACTCGCCTTCGTATTATGACACACCGCCCTGCCAATTGCATTAGCAGGGCTCCCCCCACAATTATAACGAAGGAACTGTGCCTGAGCGCCCAAGGACCACTTTGATAGAGTGACTTACAGGGGTTAAAATCCCCTCAGTTCCTAGAAAGAAGGGAATCGAACCCATGCTCAAGAGATCAAAACTCTCGGTGCTTCCTCTACACCACTTTCTAAGGCGGGGTCAGCTAATGAAGCTTTCGGGCCCATACCCCGAACATGACGGTTAAAGTCCCTCCTCCGCCAATGAACCCGTACGTACTCGCAATTCTTCTATCTAGCCTAGGGCTGGGAACCACCCTTACCTTCGCCAGCTCCCACTGATTAATAGCCTGAATAGGCCTGGAAATCAATACACTAGCAATCACCCCCCTAATAGCGCAACACCACCACCCCCGCGCAGTAGAAGCAACCACAAAATATTTTCTAGCCCAAGCCACCGCAGCAGCAATAATTCTGTTTGCAAGCGCAACAAATGCATGAATAACAGGGGAATGAAACATTAATGACCTATCAAACCCCGCCGCCACCACAATATTTATAGCCGCCCTGGCACTTAAAATCGGGCTTGCACCAATACACTTCTGAATACCAGAAGTGCTACAAGGACTAGATCTGTTAACGGGACTGATCCTGTCCACCTGACAAAAGCTCGCCCCACTCGCACTAATTATTCAAACAGCACAAGCCATCGACCCAACAATACTAACGATTCTAGCGGTTACCTCCACACTGGTAGGCGGATGAGGAGGACTAAACCAAACCCAAGTCCGAAAAATCTTAGCCTACTCCTCAATCGCACATATAGGATGAATAATCATTATTGTCCAGTACGCCCCACAACTCACACTAGTTGCACTAGGAACATACATTGTTATAACCTCCGCAGCGTTCCTAACCATAAAAGTATCATCAACAACAAAAATCAGCACACTAGCAACAACCTGATCGAAGTACCCCATCCTAACAGCTACAACCGCCCTAGTATTACTATCACTAGGCGGCCTACCACCACTAACAGGATTTATACCAAAGTGATTAATTCTACAAGAACTAACAAAACAAGGACTACCAATAGTGGCTACAGCCATAGTCCTAACCGCCCTAATCAGCCTATACTTTTATCTACGACTGTGCTACGCAATAACACTGACGATCTCCCCTAACACAGCCAACTCAACCACCCCTTGACGAACAGCCACAAACCAAGCCCTATTCCCCCTAGCCCTGTTCACTGTAACCGCCCTAGCCTTACTACCAATAACTCCGGCCGTCATAGCATTAATCACCTAGGGACTTAGGATAATATTAGACCAAAAGCCTTCAAAGCTCTAAGTAGAAGTGAAAATCTTCTAGTCCCTGATTAAGACCTACAAGAAACTAACTTGCATCTCCTGATTGCAAATCAGGTACTTTAATTAAGCTAAGGCCTCACTAGGTGGGAAGGCCTCGATCCTACAAACTCTTAGTTAACAGCTAAGCGCTCAAACCAGCGAGCATCCACCTACTTTTCCCGCCGCTTAACTCAATAAGGCGGGAAAAGCCCCGGCAGAGTATTAGTCTACGCCTTCAGATTTGCAATCTGATGTGCTCTTCACCACGGGGCTGATAGGAAGAGGATTTAAACCTCTGTCTTCGGGGCTACAACCCACCGCCTAAACTCTCGGCCACCCTACCTGTGGCAATCACGCGCTGATTCTTCTCTACTAACCACAAAGACATTGGTACCCTCTATCTTGTATTTGGTGCCTGAGCCGGAATAGTGGGAACCGCCCTAAGCCTCCTTATTCGAGCTGAGCTTAGCCAACCCGGGTCACTTCTAGGCGATGATCAAATTTATAATGTTATCGTTACTGCCCATGCCTTCGTAATAATCTTCTTTATAGTAATGCCCATCCTCATCGGAGGATTCGGAAACTGACTTGTGCCTCTAATAATTGGAGCCCCCGACATAGCATTCCCACGAATAAACAACATAAGCTTCTGATTACTACCCCCATCATTCCTGCTATTATTAGCCTCCTCTGGTGTTGAAGCCGGGGCTGGGACAGGATGAACAGTATACCCCCCTCTTGCAGGAAACCTAGCTCACGCAGGAGCATCAGTAGACCTAACAATTTTCTCACTCCACTTAGCAGGTGTATCCTCAATTCTAGGTGCAATTAATTTTATCACCACAACTATTAACATAAAACCCCCAGCCATCTCCCAATATCAAACACCACTATTCGTTTGATCTGTACTCGTGACCGCCGTACTACTCCTCCTATCACTACCTGTTTTAGCCGCCGGAATTACAATACTACTAACAGATCGAAACCTTAATACTACATTCTTTGACCCAGCAGGCGGAGGAGACCCAATTCTCTACCAACACCTGTTCTGATTCTTCGGACATCCAGAAGTCTATATTCTTATTCTTCCAGGGTTCGGAATTATTTCCCACGTAGTAGCCTACTACTCAGGTAAAAAAGAACCATTCGGTTACATAGGAATGGTTTGAGCCATAATAGCCATTGGTCTCTTAGGATTTATCGTGTGAGCCCACCACATGTTCACTGTTGGGATAGACGTAGACACTCGTGCATACTTCACATCTGCAACAATAATTATTGCAATCCCAACAGGTGTAAAAGTATTCAGCTGATTAGCCACACTCCATGGAGGATCTATTAAATGAGAAACACCCATGCTGTGGGCCCTAGGGTTTATCTTCCTGTTCACAGTGGGTGGCCTAACAGGAATCGTCCTATCAAATTCATCATTAGATATCGTCCTTCATGACACCTACTATGTAGTTGCGCACTTCCACTATGTATTATCAATAGGTGCCGTATTCGCCATTATAGCAGCCTTCGTGCACTGATTCCCCCTACTAACAGGATATACCCTCCACAGTGCCTGAACAAAAATTCACTTCGGAGTTATGTTTGTTGGAGTTAACCTCACATTCTTCCCACAACATTTCCTAGGTCTAGCAGGCATACCACGACGATACTCCGACTACCCAGACGCCTATGCTCTGTGAAACACAGTATCGTCAATTGGGTCATTAATTTCTTTAGTAGCAGTAATCATATTCCTGTTTATCTTATGGGAAGCCTTCGCCGCTAAACGAGAAGTACTATCTGTAGAACTAACAATAACAAATGTAGAATGACTTCACGGCTGCCCTCCACCTTACCATACATACGAAGAACCAGCATTCGTACAAATTCAATCAAATTAACGAGAAAGGGAGGAATTGAACCCCCATATGCTGGTTTCAAGCCAGCCACATAACCACTCTGTCACTTCCTTCTAAAGACATTAGTAAAATGTAAATTACACCACCTTGTCAAGGTGGAATTGTAGGTTAAATCCCTGCATGTCTTAAGCCCAAGGCTTAATGGCACATCCAACCCAACTAGGATTTCAAGACGCGGCATCACCCGTTATAGAAGAACTTCTCCACTTCCACGACCATGCGTTAATAATCGTATTTCTAATCAGTACTTTAGTACTATATATTATTGTCGCAATAGTCTCAACTAAACTCACTAACAAATATATTCTAGACTCCCAAGAAATTGAAATCGTATGAACCATCCTTCCAGCCGTCATTTTAGTATTAATTGCCCTACCCTCCCTACGCATCCTTTACCTTATAGACGAAATTAATGACCCCCACCTGACAATTAAAGCAATAGGACATCAATGATACTGAAGCTATGAATATACAGATTATGAAAATCTAGGATTTGATTCTTATATAGTACCAACTCAAGACCTGACCCCGGGACAATTCCGACTTCTCGAAACAGACCACCGAATGGTTGTCCCAATAGAATCCCCAGTCCGTGTCCTAGTATCTGCCGAAGACGTATTACACTCCTGAGCTGTCCCATCTCTGGGTGTAAAAATAGACGCAGTTCCAGGACGACTTAACCAAACCGCCTTTATTGCCTCACGCCCAGGACTATTCTATGGACAATGCTCCGAAATTTGCGGGGCCAATCACAGCTTTATACCAATTGTAGTTGAAGCAGTACCACTAGAACACTTCGAAAACTGATCCTCATTAATACTAGAAGACGCCTCGCTAGGAAGCTAAATATTGGACAAAGCGTTGGCCTTTTAAGCCAAAGACTGGTGACTCCCGACCACCCCTAGTGAAATGCCACAATTAAACCCCGGCCCTTGATTCGCAATTTTAATATTTTCTTGACTAATCTTCTTAACCATTATCCCAACTAAAATCTTAAGCCACACCTCCCCAAATGAGCCAACCCCAGTAAGTGCTGAAAAACACAAAACTGAATCCTGAGACTGACCATGATAGCAAGTTTCTTCGACCAATTTGCAAGCCCATCATACTTAGGAGTCCCACTAATCGCCATTGCAATCGCACTACCATGAGTATTCTACCCAACCCCGTCATCCCGATGAATTAATAATCGACTAATTACAATCCAAGGATGATTTATTAACCGATTCACAAATCAACTAATACTACCACTAAACGTAGGAGGACATAAATGAGCACTACTACTAACCTCATTAATAATTTTCCTAATTACAATTAACATATTAGGCCTCCTACCATATACGTTTACGCCGACAACACAACTATCACTCAACATAGGATTTGCCGTGCCATTATGACTCGCCACAGTAATCATTGGAATGCGAAACCAACCCACAGTTGCCCTAGGACACCTCCTGCCAGAAGGAACGCCCATTCCACTCATTCCAGTACTAATTATTATTGAAACTATTAGCCTACTTATCCGGCCACTAGCTCTAGGAGTCCGACTCACAGCCAACCTAACCGCAGGTCACCTATTAATCCAACTCATTGCCACAGCTGTGTTTGTTCTCCTACCAATAATGCCAACAGTGGCTATTTTAACTGCTACCGTACTATTCCTGCTCACACTACTAGAAGTCGCAGTTGCAATAATTCAAGCCTACGTATTCGTACTTCTCCTAAGCCTGTATTTACAAGAAAACGTTTAATGGCCCACCAAGCACATGCCTATCATATAGTTGATCCAAGCCCATGACCACTAACCGGAGCTATCGCTGCCCTACTAATAACGTCCGGCTTAGCAATCTGATTTCACTTCCACTCCACAACATTAATAACCTTAGGACTAATCCTCCTACTTCTTACAATATATCAATGATGACGTGATATTATTCGAGAAGGGACCTTTCAAGGCCACCATACACCTCCCGTACAAAAAGGACTGCGATATGGAATAATCCTGTTTATCACCTCCGAAGTATTCTTCTTCTTAGGATTCTTCTGAGCTTTCTACCACTCAAGCCTAGCACCAACCCCAGAACTAGGAGGATGCTGACCCCCTACAGGAATCACTCCACTAGACCCGTTCGAAGTGCCCCTCCTCAATACAGCTGTACTATTAGCATCAGGGGTTACAGTAACATGAGCCCACCACAGCATTATAGAAGGAGAACGAAAACAAGCCATTCAATCCCTGGCACTAACCATCTTACTAGGATTTTACTTCACTGCACTACAAGCCATGGAATACTACGAAGCACCCTTTACAATCGCAGACGGGGTCTATGGTTCGACATTCTTCGTAGCCACAGGATTCCACGGCCTACATGTTATTATTGGTTCAACCTTCCTAGCGGTATGCCTTCTACGCCAAATCCAATATCACTTCACATCTGAACACCACTTCGGCTTTGAAGCCGCTGCCTGATACTGACACTTTGTCGACGTAGTATGACTATTCCTCTACGTATCCATCTATTGATGAGGCTCATAATCTTTCTAGTATTAAAGTTAGTACAAGTGACTTCCAATCACACAGTCTTGGTTAAACCCCAAGGAAAGATAATGAATTTAATTATAACTATTCTAGCCATTACAACAGCTCTATCCTTAATTCTAGGAATTGTATCCTTTTGACTACCACAAATAAACCCAGACGCAGAAAAACTATCACCATACGAATGCGGATTTGACCCATTAGGATCTGCCCGGTTACCATTCTCCTTACGCTTTTTCCTAGTAGCAATTTTATTTCTTCTCTTCGACCTAGAAATTGCCCTCCTCCTCCCACTACCATGAGGAGACCAACTCCAAAACCCCACCGGAACATTCTTCTGAGCCACAACAGTCCTAATCCTATTAACCTTAGGATTAATCTATGAATGAACTCAAGGCGGCTTAGAGTGAGCAGAATGGGGAGCTAGTCCAAAATAAGACCTCTGATTTCGGCTCAGAAAACCGTGGTTTAACTCCACGACTCCCTTATGACACCCGTACACTTTAGCTTTAGCTCAGCATTTATTTTGGGCCTCATGGGACTAGCATTCCACCGAACCCATTTGTTATCCGCACTCCTCTGCTTAGAAGGCATAATACTGTCCCTATTCATTGCACTAGCCCTATGGGCCCTGCAATTCGAATCTACAGGATTTTCAACGGCTCCTATACTTCTCCTAGCCTTCTCCGCTTGTGAGGCAAGCACCGGCCTAGCACTACTGGTTGCCACCGCCCGCACCCACGGCACTGACCGGCTGCAAAACCTTAACTTATTGCAATGTTAAAAGTATTAGTCCCCACAATCATACTATTTCCAGTAATCTGATTAACATCCCCTAAATGATTATGGACAGCTACTACCGCACACAGCCTATTAATTGCCTTTATTAGTCTAACATGACTAAAATGAACATCTGAAACCGGGTGAGCCTCCCCAAACATGTACCTGGCCACAGATCCACTATCAACCCCCCTTTTAGTATTAACATGCTGACTACTTCCACTTATAATCTTAGCCAGCCAAAACCACATCAACCCCGAACCAATCAGCCGGCAACGCTCATATATTACACTTTTGGCCTCACTACAAACCTTCTTAATTATAGCATTTGGGGCAACAGAAATTATTATATTTTATATTATATTTGAAGCCACATTAATCCCAACTCTTATCATTATTACCCGATGAGGAAATCAAACTGAACGACTTAATGCAGGGACCTATTTCCTATTTTATACCCTAGCCGGATCCCTACCACTTTTAGTTGCCCTACTCCTCCTCCAACAATCCACAGGAACACTATCAATACTAGTACTTCAATATTCACAACCACTACAACTTAACTCCTGAGGCCACATAATCTGATGAGCCGGCTGCTTAATCGCATTCCTAGTTAAAATACCATTATATGGAATCCACCTATGACTACCAAAAGCACACGTAGAAGCCCCCGTAGCAGGCTCAATAGTGCTGGCAGCAGTTTTACTAAAACTGGGCGGATACGGAATAATACGAATGATGGTAATGCTAGACCCACTATCAAAAGAACTGGCTTACCCGTTTATTATTCTAGCCCTTTGAGGAATTATTATAACCGGGTCAATTTGCCTCCGGCAAACAGACTTAAAATCGCTAATCGCCTACTCCTCTGTAAGCCACATAGGACTGGTCGCAGGGGGAATTCTGATTCAAACCCCATGAGGGTTCTCAGGAGCAATTATCCTAATGATTGCCCACGGACTAGTATCGTCAGCCCTATTCTGCCTAGCCAACACAGCATACGAGCGGACCCACAGCCGAACAATAATCCTCGCCCGAGGACTACAAGTCATCTTTCCACTAACCGCGGTCTGATGATTTATCGCCAACCTGGCCAACCTAGCACTCCCACCATTACCTAATCTAATAGGTGAACTAATAATTATTACAACACTATTTAACTGATCCCCATGAACAATTTTACTTACCGGTCTAGGGACACTAATCACAGCTGGCTATTCCTTATACATATTCCTAATATCACAACGAGGTCCAGCGCCAAACCATATCACAGGACTCCAACCATTCCACACCCGGGAACACCTGCTGATAACCCTACACCTGATCCCTGTTGCCCTATTAGTAACAAAACCAGAACTAATATGAGGATGATGCTACTGTAAGTATAGTTTAAGTAAAATATTAGATTGTGATTCTAAAGACAGGAGTTAAAATCCCCTTACTCACCAAGGAAGTACAGAAAATAGTAAGTACTGCTAATCCTTACGCCCCATGGTTAAAATCCGTGGCTTCCTTGCGCTTTCAAAGGATAACAGCTCATCCGTTGGTCTTAGGAACCAAAAACTCTTGGTGCAAATCCAAGTGGAAGCTAAAATGACACTAATTATACACTCATCACTTCTCCTAATTTTCTTTATCTTAGTATATCCACTACTTACGACACTTAACCCTAACCAACAAGAATCCAAAATAGCAGAAATAACTAAAATCGCTGTTAGCTCCGCATTCTTTATCAGCCTCCTACCCCTTATAATTTTCCTGAACTCAAACACAGAAGGCATCATCACAAACTGACAGTGAATAAACACCCAAACATTTGACGTAAATATCAGCTTCAAATTTGACCACTACTCCTTAATTTTCGTCCCAATCGCCCTATACGTCACCTGATCAATCCTAGAATTTGCACTATGATACATACACTCCGACCCAAACATCGACCGATTCTTTAAGTACCTACTCACATTCCTAGTAGCCATAATTATTTTAGTCACAGCTAACAACATATTTCAACTATTTATTGGCTGAGAAGGAGTAGGAATCATATCATTCCTCCTCATCGGATGATGACACGGACGAGCAGACGCCAACACAGCAGCTCTCCAAGCTGTAATCTACAACCGGGTAGGAGACATCGGATTAATTATAAGCATAGCCTGACTTGCAATAAACCTTAACTCCTGAGAAATTCAACAAATCTTTACCCTATCAAAAAACTTTGACATAACAATTCCCCTAATAGGACTTGCCCTAGCAGCAACGGGAAAATCAGCCCAATTTGGCCTCCACCCCTGACTTCCCTCCGCCATGGAGGGCCCTACACCAGTATCCGCCCTACTTCACTCAAGTACTATAGTTGTCGCAGGAATTTTCTTATTAATCCGCCTCCACCCCCTTATAGAAGATAACCAATTAGCCCTAACAACCTGCCTCTGCCTAGGAGCACTAACCTCCCTATTCACAGCCACCTGTGCCCTAACCCAAAATGATATTAAAAAGATTGTAGCTTTCTCAACATCAAGCCAACTGGGACTGATAATAGTTACAATTGGACTTAACCAACCACAACTGGCATTCCTTCACATCTGTACCCACGCCTTCTTTAAAGCCATACTATTCTTATGCTCCGGATCAATTATTCATAGCCTAAACGACGAACAAGACATCCGAAAAATGGGAGGCCTGTTTAATATTATACCTGCTACCTCAACATACTTCACGATCGGCAGCCTAGCCTTAACAGGAACCCCGTTCCTAGCAGGATTCTTCTCCAAAGACGCAATCATCGAAGCCCTGAACACCTCTTACCTGAACGCCTGAGCCCTAACCCTAACATTAATTGCCACATCCTTCACCGCAGTATATAGCTTCCGACTAGTATATTTCGTAGTTATAGGAACCCCACGATTCCTACCACTGTCCCCAATCAATGAAAATAATCCTCTAGTAATTAACTCCATCAAACGACTTGCCTGAGGGAGTATCATTGCAGGCCTTATCATTACGCAAAACTTCCTACCAATAAAAACACCAATCATAACAATACCAACCACTATAAAAATAGCAGCCCTAGTAGTAACAATTCTAGGACTAATAGTAGCCATAGAATTAGCAAACATAACAAGTAAACAAGTAAAAGTAACCCCAATCATTCCACTTCACCACTTTTCAAACATATTAGGATTCTTCCCAGCAGTAGTCCACCGACTACTTCCAAAACTCAAACTCACCCTAGGACAATCAGCCGCCACCCAGCTCGACAAAACATGACTCGAAACCCTCGGGCCAAAAGGCTTAGCAACAACACAAGCAACCATGGCAAAAATTACAAATGACATCACACGAGGTATGATTAAAACATACCTAACCATCTTCCTCCTAACCGTAATCCTGGCCACCATCCCAATTATCCTTTAAACCGCACGAAGAGTCCCACGACTTAAGCCACGAGTAAGCTCCAACACAACTAACAACGTTAAAAGCAGCACCCAAGCACAAATAATTAACATACACCCACCAGACGAGTACATCACAGCCACACCACTAATATCCCCACGTAAAATGGAAAACTCCTTCAGCCCATCCACAACCACCCAAGAACCCTCGTATCAACCCCCTCAAAAAAATACTGCCACTAGTCCTACCCCTAACAGATACACCAAGACATAGCCCAACACAGAACGACTACCCCAGGCCTCCGGAAAAGGCTCAGCAGCCAAGGCCGCTGAGTAAGCAAAAACCACAAGCATCCCCCCCAGATAAATTAAAAAAAGAACCAATGATAAAAAAGTACCCCCATGACCAACCAAAACCCCACACCCCACCCCAGCTGCTACTACTAAACCAAAAGCAGCAAAATAGGGCGTAGGATTAGAAGCAACAGCTACCAAACCTACAACCAAAGCTATCAATAACACAAACATAAAATAGGTCATAATTCTTGCTCAGACTTTAACCGAGACCAATGACTTGAAGAACCACCGTTGTTATTCAACTACAAGAACCATTAATGGCAAGCCTACGAAAAACACACCCCCTGATTAAAATCGCCAACGACGCACTAGTTGACCTACCAGCACCATCCAACATTTCAGTATGATGAAATTTTGGGTCTCTGCTAGGGTTATGCTTAATTACCCAAATTTTAACCGGCCTATTCCTAGCCATACACTACACCTCAGACATCTCAACCGCATTCTCATCAGTAACACACATTTGCCGAGACGTGAACTACGGATGACTAATCCGCAACATACACGCCAACGGAGCATCATTCTTCTTCATTTGTATTTATATACATATTGCTCGAGGCCTATACTATGGATCGTACCTTTACAAAGAAACCTGAAACATTGGAGTAATCCTTCTATTACTAGTTATGATAACAGCCTTCGTCGGCTACGTCCTACCATGAGGACAAATATCCTTCTGAGGTGCCACAGTAATTACAAACCTCCTATCTGCCGTCCCATACATGGGAGACATACTAGTCCAATGAATCTGAGGTGGATTCTCAGTAGACAACGCAACACTAACACGATTCTTTGCATTCCACTTCCTACTACCATTTATTATCGCCGCGGCAACAATTCTACACCTACTATTCCTCCATGAAACTGGATCAAACAACCCGATTGGACTAAACTCAGATGCAGACAAAATCTCCTTCCACCCATACTTCACATACAAAGACCTCCTTGGGTTCGTAATTATACTTCTAGGACTTACACTACTAGCACTGTTCTCCCCCAACCTGCTAGGAGACCCAGAGAACTTCACCCCTGCCAACCCCCTAGTCACCCCTCCACACATTAAACCAGAATGATATTTCCTGTTCGCCTACGCTATTCTACGATCCATCCCAAATAAACTAGGAGGTGTTCTCGCACTACTATTTTCTATCCTAGTACTAATAGTAGTGCCCCTACTACACACCTCAAAACAACGAGGACTAACATTCCGCCCAATCACCCAATTCCTATTCTGAACCCTAGTAGCAGACATAATTATCCTAACCTGAATTGGGGGTATACCAGTAGAACATCCATTTATTATTATTGGACAAATCGCATCAATCCTATACTTCGCACTGTTCCTAATTCTCATACCACTAGCAGGATGACTAGAAAATAAAGCACTAGAATGAGCTTGCCCTAGTAGCTTAGTCTTAAAGCATCGGTCTTGTAATCCGAAGATCGGAGGTTAAAATCCTCCCTAGCGCCCAGAAAAGAGAGATTTTAACTCCCACCCCTGACTCCCAAAGCCAGGATTCTAAACTAAACTATTTTCTGAGTATAACTACTCCTTTATGGTTTAGTACATAATATGCATAATATTACATAATGTGCTTAATACATGTATGTATTATCACCAAAAAATTATTTAGACCATAAAGCAAGTATTATAACCTAAGAAAGACATAAGCATATAATTAAGACTCAAAGTAAATGACAACCAACCGAGTAAATTATTTACTCCAATAAGAATTGACCTCAAATTTTTACTTTGAAATAACCAACTAAAAATTTACAGCAACATATTAATGTAGTAAGAGACCACCAACTAATTATACCTAAAAACATATCATGCATGATAGAATCAGGGACACAAATTGAAGGGTTGCATATAGTGAACTATTACTGGCATCTGGTTCCTATTTCAGGTACAATAGAGTAATAATCCCCAATAAATTATTTATACTGGCATTTGATTAATGGTGTAGTACATATATACTAAATCACCCAACATGCCGAGCGTTCTTTTATATGCATAGGGTATCTTTTTCTGGTTTCCTTTCAACTTGCATCTCAGAGTGTAAACTCAATAATATAATTAAGGTAGTACATTTCCTTGCATTAGACAATTTTGTTAAATTATTTGAAGACATTACTTAAGAGTTACATATTAATAAATCAAGTGCATAACATATACATCTATTCTTCAACTAATATTGCTATAGTGCCCCTCTGGTCGTTTTCGCGCGTCAAACCCCCCTACCCCCCTACGCTCAGTAAATCCTGTTATCCTTGTCAAACCCCTAAACCAAGGAGGACTCAAGAACGCACGAGCCAATGAGTTGAGGTAAACTGGCATCACTATTTCATTTATATATATATACATGCATGCGCATAAATCACCATTTTTGGCCCACCACCAACCCAAAAACGCCTACCAAAATTACCAAAACTCGGCACTAAATATTCTAACATATTC